TGACTTATCCTACATGTCACAAGCATATGTATTTTACAAATTATCAAAAATCCAAGTTAGTAACTCGTCTAAATTAAGATCTATTCTTCAATATCAAGGAATCGGTTTTTTTCTTAAGCCTGAAATAAAGGATTCTTTTGAAATACAAGAGATGTTTCATTCGAAATTAGGAGATAAAAAACTTTCGAGTTATAAAATGAATCAATGGAAAGGCTGGTTGAAAGGGTATAATCAATATGATTTGTCTCAGATCAGATGGTCTAGATTAATACCAGAAAAGTGGCGAAATAGAATTCATCAGTGTCGTATGACGAAAAAGGAAAATTTAAGCAAATGGCATTCATATGAAAAAACCGAATTAATTGATTCCAAAAAACAACAAAAAATTCAAGTCTATTCATTAGCGAATAAATCGAATAAAAAAGAGAATTTTCAAAAATACTATAGATATGATCTTTTATCATATAAATTTCTTAATTATGATTATGAAACTAAAACGGAATGCTTTTTTTCTAGATCTCCGTTTCAAGGAAATAAGAACCAAGAGATTTCTTATAATACACATAAAGACACCCTTTTTGATATGCTGAGGAGCATTTCTATCAATAATTTTCTAGGAAAGGTAGATATTCTACCTATGGAAAAAACTGCCGATATAAAATATTTTGATTGGAAAATTATCAATTTTTCTCTTACACTAAGGGTAGATATTGAAACCTGGATCGCGATTGATACTAATAGAAATCAAGATACTCAGATTGGTACTAATAATTCTCAAATAATTACTAAAAAAGATCTTTTTTATCTTATTATTCCAGAAATCAATCCAACAAGCTCTCACAAAGTATTTTTTGATTGGATGGGAATGAATGAAAAAATGTTAAAGCGTCCCATATCAAATCTGGAACTTTGGTTCTTCCCAGAATTTGTGTTACTTTATAATGCATATAAAACGAAACCTTGGTTTATACCAAGTAAATTACTTCTTTTAAATAGAAATAAAAATAGTAGTAAAAATAAAAAGCAAAAAATTTTGATACCATCAACTAAAAATCATCGAAATCAAGAACAAAAAGAACCCACAGGTCGAGGATATCTTCGCTCCATTCTTTCACAACAAAAAGACATTGAAGAAAATTATGCAAGATCAGACATCAAAAAAGGGAAAAAGCAAAAACAATACAAAAGTAACACAGAAGCAGAACTAGATTTCTTCCTGAAACGTTATTTGCTTTTTCAATTGAGATGGGACGATACTTTGAATCAAAAAATGATCAATAATATCAAGGTATATTGTCTCCTCCTTAGACTGATAGATCCAAGAAAAATTCTTATATCCTTGATTCAAAAGAGAGAAATGAGTTTGGATAAAATGTTGATTCAGAAGAATTTAACTCTTACAGAATTGATGAAAAAAGGAGTATTGATTATAGAACCCATTCGTTTGCCTGGAAACGACGATGGACAATTGATTATGTATCAAATCATAGGTATTTCGTTATTTCATAAGAGTAAGCACCAAACTAATCAAAAATACCAAAAACAAAGATATGTTTCTAAGAATAATTTTGATGAAGCTAATTCACCACATCAAAGAATAACTGGAAATAGACACAAAACTCATTTAGATTTGCTTGTTCCTGAAAATATTTTATCGTTTAGACGTCGTAGAAAATTGAGAATTCTAATTTGTTTCAATTTAAAGAGTAGGAATGGTGTAGATAGAAATTCAGTATTTTGGAACGAGAAGAACGTAAAAAACAGCAACCAAGTTTCGGCTGATAATAAACATCTGGATAGAGAGAAAAATCAATTAATTAAATTAAAGCTTTTTCTTTGGCCTAATTATCGATTAGAAGATATAGCTTGTATGAATCGTTCTTGGTTTAATACCAATAATGGCAGTCATTTTTGTATGTTAAGGATACAGATGTATCCACGATTGAAAATTCGTGGATAATACACTTTTTCACTATATGCTTCTATATGCTTATAGAGTATATGAAAGCAACCAAATACACACACCACATGTCTTACATTTCATTCGAATAGCCAATACAAAATTTGTCTCAATTAGATCGCGAAAAAAATCAACAGAACCTGCTTCATTTTAGGTCTAAATTCTTTGATGCGAAAATGTACCAATCCTTTTCTATCCCCTATCTATATCTAAATCCAATTTTAAATTGGATGGATTGATTTGACTTCAGAAAATTAGGAGTTCATAAATATTGTATATACCACATGAAAATGAATAGCATTATTATTACTGATTAGTAAAATCCATATCTGTAAAAAAAAAGGGGCAAAGGACATTTTTTTATGGTCAAAAATGCATTCATTTCCATTATTTCTCAAAAAGAAAACGAAGAAAACAGAGGGTCTGTTGAATTTCAAGTATTCAGTTTCACCACTAAAATAAGGAAACTTACTTCACATTTGGAATTGCACAAAAAAGATTCTTCATCTCAGAGAGGTTTGCGAAAAATTTTGGGAAAACGTCACCGGCTGCTGGCTTATTTGTCAAAAAAGAATATAGGGCGTTATAAAGAATTAATTAGTGAGTTGGATATTCGAGAAATAAAAACTCGTTAATTTGAAGTGTGATACCATTTAAACTTATTCATTTCAATTTTGATGAACTTATTTTTACTTTCAGCAACGCATGGAAGAATGACTCGGGAAAAAACTTATGATTGCACCAACTACAAGAAAGGACCTCATGATAGTCAATATGGGCCCTCACCACCCATCAATGCATGGTGTTCTTCGACTGATAGTTACTCTCGATGGTGAAGATGTTATTGACTGTGAACCAATATTGGGTTATTTACATAGAGGGATGGAGAAAATTGCGGAAAATCGAACAATTATACAATATTTGCCTTATGTAACGCGTTGGGATTATTTAGCTACTATGTTCACAGAAGCAATAACTGTAAATGGACCGGAACAGCTAGGCAATATTCAAGTACCTCAAAGGGCTAGCTATATCAGAGCTATTATGTTGGAGTTGAGTCGTATCGCTTCCCATTTGTTATGGCTTGGCCCTTTTATGGCAGATATTGGGGCACAGACTCCTTTCTTCTATATTTTTCGAGAACGAGAATTAATATATGACCTATTCGAAGCTGCCACCGGTATGCGCATGATGCATAATTACTTTCGTATCGGAGGAGTAGCTACTGATCTACCTCATGGCTGGATAGATAAATGTTTGGATTTTTGCGATTATTTTTTAACCGGAGTTGCTGAATATCAAAAGCTTATTACACGGAATCCCATTTTTTTAGAACGAGTTGAAGGCGTAGGCATTATTGGCGCAGAAGAAGCACTAAATTGGGGTTTATCAGGACCAATGCTACGAGCTTCCGGAATACAATGGGATCTTCGTAAAGTTGATCGTTATGAGTGTTACGATGAATTTGATTGGGAGGTTCAATGGCAAAAAGAAGGGGATTCATTAGCGCGTTATTTAGTACGAATCAGTGAAATGACAGAATCCATAAAAATTATCCAACAGGCTCTGGAAGGAATTCCAGGGGGACCCTATGAGAATTTAGAAATCCGACGCTTTGATAGAATAAAAAACCCTGAATGGAATGATTTTCAATATCGATTTATTAGTAAAAAACCTTCTCCAACTTTTGAATTGTCGAAGCAAGAACTTTATGTAAGAGTCGAAGCACCAAAAGGCGAATTGGGAATTTTTATGATAGGAGATCAGAGTGTTTTTCCTTGGAGATGGAAAATTCGACCACCGGGTTTTATCAACTTGCAAATTATTCCTCAGTTAGTTAAAAGAATGAAATTGGCTGATATTATGACGATACTAGGTAGCATAGATATCATTATGGGAGAAGTTGATCGTTGAAATGATAATTAATACAACTGAAATAGAAATACAAGCTATCAATTCTTTTTCCAGATTGGAATCCTTAAAAGAGGTCTATGGGATCATATGGATGCTTGTCCCTATTTTTACTCTTGTATTAGGAATCACACTAGGTGTACTAGTAATTGTTTGGTTAGAAAGAGAAATATCTGCAGGAATACAACAACGTATTGGACCTGAATACGCCGGGCCTTTAGGAATTCTTCAAGCTCTAGCAGATGGTACAAAACTACTTTTCAAAGAGAATCTTCTTCCATCTAGAGGCGATACTCGTTTATTCAGTATCGGGCCATCCGTAGCGGTCATATCCATTTTACTAAGTTATTCAGTAATTCCTTTTAGCTATCGACTTATTCTAGCCGATCTTAGTATTGGTGTTTTTTTATGGATCGCCGTTTCAAGTCTTGCTCCCGTTGGACTTCTTATGTCGGGATATGGATCAAATAATAAATATTCCTTTTTAGGTGGATTAAGGGCTGCTGCTCAATCAATTAGTTATGAAATACCATTAACTCTATGTGTATTATCAATATCTCTACGTGTGATTCAGTGAGACATAAAATTTCCCCTATTTCTTTTATTTTTAGCAAGAAAGTTAAATGAGCTGAATATCTATTTTAGATTTTTTCTTCATCATTGGGGTTGATAAACTAAACCAGATAGTTATATGAGTGAGATAAAACGGCTTAAAGATTTGCTGTTAAAGGAATTCAATCTCATTTCCTATGTACAAGAATTAAATTAAAGTAAAGACATAAGCAGTCGAGACTGTTTACCCCAAGATTGGTTGATTAGTCATCAGGACTTGAAGCGGGTTCAAAAGATCAACTTATGGGGTTTTTACCATCTATTAACATAGCTCTATTACCCTAATGGGAGATTCAAACAAAATGAGTGGATGGTTAGGAAGACCAAGATACACAAAGGATTAATAATAGAGATTCTGGAAATTATCCAACAGGATATTTCTTTATAGAAAAGGAATTTGAATTGGGGCTTTAAGTTGGTAGAAATGATTAAGAAGTACCTCCCACAATTTCGATCCAGAGTATGTTCCTATCCACCGATTAAGTAAATAACTATCAAGAACGAAGAAATCTTTTAC